TCTGACAATATAGATTGCCTTTTTAACAATGTTCTGGTTCTGTTTAAAATTGAAATGTTAGCTGGAATGTGATTGTTGTTTCTGATTTTTTTCTTCGATGAATCGTTTTTTTTTTTTCAAAAACTGAATCGAGATGCGAAAGAATCCATATTCCCTATCGCGTATTCTCTACCCCCTAAATTAGCCTAATTAGATTCCATTTTCATTTTTGTCGATTTCTTGACTTTTCGCCAAGAGGAGGTTTTTGGTAATAATTAAATTCACTAAGTCTCTTAATTCTTAATCAATGAGGTAGGCTAAAATAGAAAAAAGGAGCAAAAACTGGACTTAATCTGGACTTGTTTGGCTTTGTGCCTAGACAGCTTGCATTTCGTAAAAATAAAAAAGACTAGGACACCCCCTTCTTTTGATTTATGCTGCATCAGTCCCATAGAATGGGGTAGATAGGAGTTAATCAGTAATGGGAAGGCGTTCATTTCAATATCTCTAAACGGTGACAATTGCTCAGTGTATTTGATTGAATTGATAGATACGAAACCCTCCCCATTCTTTGGATTTTCTCAATCAGATGAAAAAAGACTTATCTTTTTTCCTAAGCTGATTAAAAGTTATTTTTAACTATCAAATTTTCTTGGAATAATGATGTCGAAAGGGGAACTTTCGAAATTTCGAATAAATTTCGAAAGATAAATAGTTTTAATCATTCCTTAGAAGCTGAATCTTTCTCTCCTATTAAGTCACGTGAAGATGCAGAATCAAAAAGAATTCGTTTATTCGTCTTATTGATTTCTTATTGATTATTAATTATTATTTAATTATTTATATATGTATTTATTAATAAATATTATAATGTTAATAATGGTAGACAAATTAATAATAATGTTATATAATAATAATGTTCTATCAAAGTTAACTTCCTCAACTAACTAGGAATCGTATGTTCGATGAAGATGAAGTAAAATATTTCGACCTAATATATAGGGTTCTATAAATATAAAGTAACAGTTATACCTAGTGGAAAATATAAAGTGATACTTATAAATATTAGTAAATATTAGGAATGAGTTTTTACTAAGATTTCTTCGTCGAAATCTTTCTCCATCTCTATATTATTACCTAAAAGTTTTTGAGAAACAGCTTACTCCACCTCTATTTATAGTATTAGTTATATCTATAGACTATAGAGTATGGCTAAGCGTCATCCCAATCAATGACTAGACTATAGATATAGAGAATACTATACATTATGGCGGATATACATCATCCCAACCAATGACTATTCATGATTCCATAATTGAATCAATTCCATACCGGTTCTTAGAGGAATGTGATGGTAAAACTTCGTTTGAAACGATGTGGTAGAAAGCAACGTGCGACTTGAAGGACACGATCCGTTGTGGATTTGTACATCCACCATTTTTTGTAGGAATGAAGGTGCTCTTAGCTCGACATCATTGGTTCTGTTTCACTAGAACCCCTCGTTTTTTGTTGTCTTGGAATGTAAATAGTCCATGATGGAGCTCGAGTAGAAAGTATTAATTTCTTTCTCGGGGCAAGGGTCTAGGGTTAATGCCAATCAATAAAAAAAATTGAAACAACTTCGTAAATATATCTTAGGTATGGAAATCGAAAGAATCCAATTCGAGCAAGTTTCAAATTACAAAATTTATTGGAATTGATCAAACTTTTTCGATCCAAAGTGTTTCACGAGGGAATCCACCATCTTGTAGGATTTTTTCATAGAAATCGCAAAAAGGGTATGTTGCTGCCATTTTGAAAGGATTAAAAAGCACCGAAGTAATGTTTAAACCCAATGATTTAAAATAAAACAAAGATAAAGGATCCCAGAACAAGGAAACACCTTTTTTATTGTCTTAATAACTGGATCAGACTGAAGAATCCAATTTTAAACGAGACAAACAAAAAAGGAGGAAAGACCGCTCAATAAATGAAATTGTCGAAAGATTTTCCTTTGAACTATTTGAAAGTTATCCAACTTGAGTTATGAGAATACGAATGATTTCTTTTTCATTTTAAGGAAGAACGAAGAAAAAAAGACTTACATCTTTAATTACTTTGATCATTTTATGGATCCAGTTGTCATTTCTTAGATAGAATTCCATAGAGAGACAAATCAATCATTTTTCTCGAGCCGTACGAGGAGAAAGCTTCCTATACGTTTCTAGGGGGGGTGTTGTTCATCTATATCTATCCCAATGAGCCGTCTATCGAATCGTTGCAATTGATGTTCGATCCCGAAGAGAAGGAAAAGATCTTCAGAAAGTAGGTTTTTATGATCCGATAAGGAATCAAACTTATTTAAATGTTCCTGCTATTTTATATTTCCTTGAAAAAGGGGCTCAACCTACAGAAACTGTTCAGGATATTTTAAAGAAGGCAGAGGTTTTTAAGGAACTTCGTCCTACGAAATTCAATTAAGGAAATAAATTAAGGAAATACAAAAAAGGGGGTAGTGATTTGTATATAACTTTGGATGACT